TTGACAAATTCTTTAAGAATTCTAAATTGATTCTAGAAGAAAAAAGATAGATTTAAATAGAATAAAAAATAAGCGGGTAGCGGGAATCGAACCCGCATCGTTAGCTTGGAAGGCTAAGGGTTATAGTCGACGTTGATTCTTCATTTTGATTTAACGTCTCTAATTCAAAACCGAACGTGAAACTTTTGTTTCATTCGGCTCCTTTACGGAAAAAATGAAGAGATGGACAATAAAAAAAAATTGACCCATAACATCTATGTCAGCCTTTTTGTTTTGTATTAATAGGTTTAAAATATCTTGCTTTTTAGATGATCCCTCTAGAAGAGCAATATTTTAACAATCTATGTTTTTTTTCTAGTTACTTCGTTCTCTATTTCTATTTCAGAAAATCTTTAGGAAAATAAGAAAATTTCCGTCGAGCTAAAAAAATGTCGATGTCTCTAGTAAACTAAAAGAATCGTTTAATAGCTATTTAACTTCAATTTCTACTATGCAAAAAAATGGAAGATTTAGTTACGATTAGAAAGAAACTTTGTATATTTCTCTCCATAGATCCTTTAGTAATACTCAAAAAATTCGGATTATAGATCCAATTCCAAAAACTTATGTTTCATAATTTTAGAACTCAATTTGTCAAATTCGATTTGATTCTTCTTGTATACAAATTACAATAATGTATATTATACCGCAAATCATTCATCGAGGGGTATAAAGGAGTCCCTTTAAGTAAAAAATAAAGTTTTTGATCGGGATATGAATCAAACGGGGGATCCCTTAACTTTTTAGGGGTCCATGAAACGAATCGCACTTTTACCACTAAACTATACCCGCTACAATATCATTATTGTATCTTTTGTCGAACAAAGCAATCAGACAAAATAAAGAAATCGAGGGGCATAATATTCTAATAATTCGAGTATTGACATGTTTCATTAGAGGATCTTCTAATGAAATTTGAAAAACGGGGTAAATTCAATTTTTTGATTTTGCTGAAGGTTATATATATACAATTTACATTACCAGAAAAAAGAGAGGGAGTCAGAAAAGAGAACATTTTGATATTATCTTATTTTGGTTTTATCTCATAGGAATCTATCCGTATCTCTTATTTCTTTTTGATTGTGTTTTAATTACAAATCTTTTTTTTTTTCGAATAAAATACATTCAAATAAAGAATTGTTCTTCAATATTCATGGGAATAAAATAAAAAGAGCCCGACTAGGTACTGGCCGGGCTCATTGGCTGTAGAAAAAGAAAAAAAGAAAACTAAAAAATAGAAGAATATAGAATAATGAAAAAAAAAAGAGAGATAAGATAAAAAATAAAAAAAAAAGCAAGTCTCTTTTTTTTTTTAAGCTCCCTTTTTGTTCTTCTTGTTTATGTGATATAACATAAACAAAGTAATTCTTTTTTTTTTTTCAATTGGGGAGAGATGGCTGAGTGGACTATAGCGTCGGATTGCTAATCCGTTGTACAAATTATTGTACCGAGGGTTCGAATCCCTCTCTTTCCGTTGATATTTTGGTATTTTTTTTTGAACTTGTTTTTTTATTTCCTAGTTAAAGATGTTAAAATATAGAAAATCCTAAAAATATTGAAAAATCCCGCACAAGCAAGAAAAAGACAGAATCCACTTTTCTATTCTTCACGTCCTGGATTACGTCCTGGATCGTTAGATAGGAATCCGAAGATGAAAAGAGAAACGAAAAAGATCACTACCGTATAAACAAATAGTTTTAGAGTAAGCATTATGAAAAAATCTCCAAGATAATTCAAAAACGACAAAGAAAGAGAATAGATTCTCTTATATTACAACACATTTTTTTTCTTTTAATACGAAGATACTAAGTTTATAAAAAATGAAGTTTTTTTAGGATATGAGGATATATAAGTTTCGAAAATGAATTGGTAGTAAGAGTCAATTATTTTATTACAAATTATCAATAATTGACCAAATTTTTTTCTGCAATCTAGGTATTCTATTGGTGAGGGGCTCCAATCGAATAATCGGATTAGGATTTTTCAATTCAAAAAACGTAAATTACGAGAAGGTCCCTATTTTTTCCTATATATCGAAAAATTTCAATATTGGAATCGAGAATTCACACTGTAAGACTTATCTGATCTTATAAATTGTTAAAATGTTCGAATTTTAGTTTTCTGATAAATTCTTAATTTTTTTAAGACATTATTCAAATTAAAAATCTCATCGAAAACTTACAGCAGCTTGCCAAACAAAAGCTAAAAGAAAAAAGAGTACCGGTATTACTGGCATAATATCCACAATTGGATTCAAGAAAGCGTAGGCTTCGGGCAATTTCTCCAAGAAAAAACTACTTGAATAAAGGACGGAGTGAATACAAATACAGACCAAACTAAAGATATTAAGCATAACAAACATTTTGTTCTTTAATAAAATAAAAGTTATTTTTGTTTTTTTTTGAATTAGAATTTTCATTTTTATTGCATTATATACATAATACAATAAAAATGAAAATAAAGAGTTATGAATAAAAGTAAAAAAATGAATCAAATAAGATAAGAATCTCCAGAATCCTTCTTTTATTTGAACTTATCCAGTTTCAAAATATTTTTATTATGAAATCAAAAAAATCGAAGAAATCCTACTTGCTTCTATATAATATCTTAATTGAATTGTATGTAATGATCAATAAATTTAGTTTTATCCTATCTATCTATATCCATTTATAGATATAGATAGATATGTAGATACGCATATCAAATACTAGTGACATTGATATAGAAATTTTTGAACTGGAATTGACGAACAACCAATATCAATAATAGTCTTTATTAATGTAAAATGGGGCGTGGCCAAGCGGTAAGGCAACGGGTTTTGGTCCCGCTATTCGGAGGTTCGAATCCTTCCGTCCCAGAGCACATCTATTTATTATGTATATCATATTTGAATACAGATTGTATCTCATAATTAAAAGGGACCCCCCTTTTTTTTGAAAAAATGACCATTTTTCTACTTTACAAATTATAAATTTAGAGTAGAAAATATATTCATAGAATCTCAAGTTCAATTTCATTTATGTCTTTACTTTTAAAAAGGTTTTCATTATATATAAGAAAAAACGAAACGTAAAAAAAAAGGATAGATTATTATGTAGCGAATGAATCAATGACTATTCACGATTCCATAATTACATACTGGATTCAAGCTAAAGGAATGTTATAGTTATAGTAAAACTTCGTTTGAAACGATGTGGTAAAAAGCAACGTGCGGCTTGAAAAGACATGATTCAATCAATTAGGGGTGGATTCTGATATCCGCTTTTCTAGTATTTTAGAAATGAACATGCTCTTGACTTGACATCATTTGAAATATTCCTCTTATTCTTTAATTTCCTTGAAAGGGGCGCTTAACCTACAGGAACTGTTCAGCATATTTCAAAAAAGGCAGGTGTTTTTATGGAACTTAACTCGAATCAACAAACGAAATTCAATTAATGAAATCAAAAAGGGGTGTGGATTACTTGTATATAGATTTACAAAACTCCCCGCTCTCTTGTTATATTCATACTTCATTTTTATATTTCTTGTTGTTTATATAGAATCATAGAATGCAATTTTATATAGTCAGAAAATTCATGAAATTTTCATCAATCTTCAAAACAAAATGAAAAATTGTATAGAGATAAAAGAGAGAATATAGGAAAAAAAAGAGTTACTAAATTAAATATAGTAATGGGGCTTCTAAATAGATTACCCCCTATGAGGTGATTTTTTTATTTAATCTTTCTTATTCTTATTATTTTATTATCATTTATTTTTAATACTGATTCGCTCTTTATTTTTTTCAGTTACTAATCCTAGTTATTTGATTTATATACTTTTTTTTGATAGTAAATACATGAGATAGAATATTCAAAATGGAATCTTTCTATTATTTGATTTTTGATCCAATGACTATACATTTCTTATATTTTTATGTAAATACAGGAAAAAATTCTATGGAAAAATGGTGGTTCAATTCTATGTTACTTAATAGGAAGTTAGAATACAGGTGTGAATTAAAGAAATCAATGGAGAGTCTTGGTCCTATTGAGAATACCAGTCTAAGCGAAGAACCCAAAATTTTAACTGATATAGATACAAAAATTCATAGTTGGGATGATAGTGATAATTCTAGTTATAATTCTTTTGATTCTTTAGTAGGTGCCGATAACATACAGGATTTCCTATCTGATAAAACTTTTTTAGTTAGGGATAATAAGAGGAACAGTTATTCCATATATTTAGATATTGAAAATAAAACTTTGGAGATTAACAACAATCATTCTTTTCTAAGTGAACAAGAAAATTTTTTTTCTAGATATCTGAATACTGTTATTAAGAGTGATTACGATCATTACATGTATGATACTCCATTTAGTTGGAACAATAATATTAATAGTTGCATTGATAGTTATTTTCATTCTCAAATCTGTATTGATAGTTGCATTTTTGGTGATATTGACAAATACAATGACAGTTCTTTTTATAGTTACTTTTTTGGTAAGGGAAGAAATTGTAGTGAAAGTGAGAATTCTAGTTTTAGTTTAATAACTAGTACGAATGATACAAATGATAGTGATTCCACTATAGGAGAAAATTATAAGAATCTCCATGAAAGGCAAAAATTGACACATTTGTGGATTGAATGCGAAAATTGTTATGAATTAAATTATAAAAAATTTTGGAAATCAAAATTGAATATTTGTCAATACTGTGGATATCATTTGAAAATGGAGAGTTCAGATAGAATCGAATTTTCGATTGATTCGGGTACTTGGAATCCTATGGATGAAGACATGGTTTCTATGGATCCCATTGAATTTCATTCAGAAGAAAAACCTTATAAAGATCGTATTGATTCTTATCAAAGAAAAACAGGATTAACTGAGGCTGTTCAAACAGGGACAGGTCAACTAAATGGTATTCCTGTAGCAATTGGTATTATGGATTTTAAGTTTATGGGAGGTAGCATGGGATCCGTAGTAGGTGAGAAAATCACCCGTTTGGTAGAATATGCTACTAATCAACTTTTACCCCTTATTCTCGTATGTTCGTCCGGAGGAGCGCGTATGCAAGAAGGAAGTTTGAGCTTGATGCAAATGGCTAAAATATCTTCTGCTTTATATTATTATCAAACAATTAAAAAATTATTCTATGTATCGATACTTACATCTCCTACTACCGGTGGGGTGACAGCTAGTTTTGGCATGTTGGGGGATATCATTATTGCCGAACCAAATACTTATATTGCATTTGCTGGTAAAAGAGTAATTGAACAAACATTGAATAAGAAAGTACCCGAAGATTCACAAGTAGCTGAATATTTATTCCATAAGGGCTTTATTGATTCAATCGTACCGCGTAATCTTTTAAAGGGAGTTGTGACTGAGTTATTTCAATTCCATAATTTCTTTTCTTTGACTAAAAATGAAAGAAATTCTTGAATTGAAATAAAAAATGAAAACATACAGGATCAAAATAATAAAAGAAAAGAATAATAAAAAAATACTAAGAATAAGAAAAGGGTATATTATGATATATATCGGCTTAGCTATAATCACTAGAATTCCTATATACTAAGTATAAAGATATAGGAATTCTAGTGATTATAGACTGTCTTTTTTAATAAAAATAAGAATAAAAATAGACAAAAATAAAAATAGATATAGTACAAATAGTAAATCGAGGTACCCTTTTTATGATCAACTTTCCTTCCATTTTTGTTCCTTTAGTGGGTCTAGTATTTCCGGCAATTGCAATGGCTTCTTTATTTCTTCATGTTCAAAAAAACAAGATTTTTTAGATACGGCGGTCAGTAGGGAAAAATATTATAGATATTTTTTTGAGAGCTGGAAGCAATTCGATGAATTCCCCCTAAAGGTTTACATTTAAGTAGCGCCAGTTGATGAAAATGACTTTAGAAACAAGTCAAAAAGAAACAAAGAAAAACAAAGTCAAATTCTGGGGTTTTTTATTCCTTCCACAATTAGAATTCTTAATAATAAAAAGAGGAGGTAATGAGTATATTAAAAAAACGATCAAAAGAAGTACTGATATATTCTATAACAGAGTCTCGAAAAATAAGCACTATCTTTTCAGTCTTTATCATTTTTTTAGGTTCATTGGGGTTATTGTTGGTTGCAATTTCCAGTTATCTCGGTATGGATCTTTTCCTTTTTTCTGAAGAAATTAGTAATTTTCCATTTATTCCACAAGGGGCCACGATGGCTTTTTATGGAATTGGGGGTCTCTTTATTAGTTTTTATTTGTGGTGGATTATTTTGTGGGATATAGGCGGTGGTTTTGATATCTTCGATAAAAAAAAGAAAGAAGTCTGTTTTCTTCGTTGGGGATTTCCTGGAAAAAATCGTCGTATTATTCTCAAAATACCTATGAACGAGATTCAATCTATCAGAATAATAACAGGAGTTCAAGAACGAGGTATTTTGACTCGTACCCTTACTTATGAGAGTATCGTTTATATGGAAACAATAGAACAGGGATTTATTCCCTTGACTCGTATTGAAGATAATTTGACTCCGCCAGAAATTGCAAATAAAGCTGGCGAATTTGCTTTTTTATTAGGTGTACCGCTTCTGTATTGATGAGAATTGGACTTAACTAGAAATAAAATTGCACAAAAAGTTTCAGAATTGTCCTATTTATTTGGTGTACCGATTGAAATATTTTGAAAAAAAAAACTTTTTTTTTTTCAAAATATTTCCATTTTTATAGATGGGACGTTATTTGATTTCGAAATCTGAATATTATAGTAATAACTCGAAGTGCTCCTTGGTGTATTTCTAAAAAGGAATCATTTTTTCTTCGAATCTTAGCAATTAATATCCTTTCGAAACAAGATTTTTTTCTTCATTGGAATTGACTGTGAATTCTTTCGATTATTCGATTTATGTATTCTTTTTTCTAAATGAAACAAGGCAAAGACTAACTCCCGAAGTTTAAGTAAAAAAAAATGAGAAAATACAATCTAGATTGATCTATAAGCTCTATAACTTGTAATGAAGCTTATACTTGATAGAAAGGTTATTATCATATAGAGTTGACGAATGAGATAAAGTTGAGTTCTTTAAAGACGAAAAATGAAAAAAAAAAGCATTCCCCTTCTATATCTTACATCTATAGTCTTTCTGCCCTGGTGTATCTCTTTCACATTTAAGAAAAGTCTGGAATCTTGGTTTATGAATTGGTGGAATACTAGTCAATCCGAAATTTTCTTGAATGATATTAAAGAAAAGAGTATTCTAAAAAAATTCATAGAATTGGAGGAACTGTTTTTCTTAGATGACATGTTAAAGGAATGTCCGAAAACATATCTACAAAACCTTCGTACTGGAATCTATAAAGAAACAATCCAATTAATCAAAATGCACAACGAAGATCGTATGAATACGATTTTGCACTTCTCCACAAATATAATTTGTTTCTTTATTCTAAGCGGTTATTCTATTCTTGGTA